TGCAAAATTGTGCTCAATTTCATATGTGGCAATTCCGCCAAGATCTCTTCGTTAGTTGGGGGAAGAATCAGCACGAATCGGATTTTTTGAGGAACGTCTCGAGAGAGAATTGGATTTGGTTAGACAATGTGTGGTTGGTAAACAAGGATCGGTTTTTTAGCAAGGTACGGAATGTATTGTCAAATATTCAATATGATTCCACAAGTTTCGTTCAAGTAACGGATTCTAGCCAATGGAAAGGATCTTCTTCTGATCAATCCAGAGATCATTTCGATTCCGTTAGAAATGAGGATTCAGAATATCACACATTGATCGATCAAACAGAGATTCAGCAACTAAAAGAGAGATCGATTCTTTGGGATCCTTCCTTTCTTCAAATGGAACGAACAGAGATAGAATCAGATCGATTCCCGAAATGCCTTTTTGGATCTTCCTCCATGTCCTGGCTATTCACGGAACCTGAGAAGCGGATGAATAATCATCTGCTTCCGGAAGAAATTCTTCGATTTCTTGGGAATCCTACAAGATCAATTCGTTCTTTTTTCTCTGACAGATGGTCAGAACTTCATCTGGGTTCGAATCCTACTGAGAGGTCCATTAGAGATCAGAAATTGTTGAAGAAAAAACAAGATGTTTCTTTTGTCCCTTCCAGGCGAGCGGAAAATAAAGAAATGGTTGATATATTCAAGATAATTACGTATTTACAAAATACCGTCTCAATTCATCCTTCGGAACCATATCACATCCCGGATCTGGTTCCAAAGGATGAACCGGATATGGACAGTTCCAATAAGATTTCATTCTTGAACAAAAATCCATTTTTTGATTTCTTTCATCTATTCCATGACCGAAACAAAGGGGGATACGCGTTACGCCACGATTTTTTTGAATCAGAAGAGAGATTCCCAGAAATGGCGGATCTATTCACTCTATCAATAACCGAGCCGGATCTGGTGTATCATAGGGGATTTGCCTTTTCTATTGATTCCTACGGGTTGGATCAAAAAAAATTATTGAATGAGGTATTCAACTCCAGAGATGAATCGAAAAAGAAATCCTTATTGGTTCTACCTCCTCTTTTTTATGAGGAGAATGAATCTTTTTCTCGAAGGATCAGAAAAAAATCGGTCCGGATCTACTGCGGGAATGATTTGGAAGATCCCAAAACAGCGGTATTTGCTAGCAACAACATAATGGAGGCAGTCAATCGATATAGATTGATCCGAAATCTGATTCAAATCCAATATAGCACCTATGGGTACATAAGAAATGTATCGAATCGATTCTTTTTAATGAATAGATCCGATCGTAACTTCGAATATGGAATTCAAAGGGATCAAATAGGAAATGATACTCTGAATCATATAACTATAATGAAATATACGATCAACCAACATTTATCAAATTTGAAAAAGAGTCAGAAGAAATGGTTTGATCCTCTTATTTCTCGAACTGAGAGATCCATGAATCGGGATCCTGATGCATATAGATACAAATGGTCCAATGGGAGCAAGAATTTCCAGGAACATTTCGTTTCTGAACAGAAGAATCCTTTTCAAGTAGTGTTCGATCGATTACGTATTAATCAATATTCGATTGATTGGTCCGAGGCTATCGACAAAGAAGATTTGTCTAAGACACTTCGTTTCTTTTTGTCCAAGTCACTTCTCTTTTTGTCCAAGTCACTTCCCTTTTTGTCCAAGTTACTTCCCTTTTTCTTTGTGAGTATCGGGAATATCCCCATTCATAGGTCCGAGATCCACATCTATGAATTGAAAGGTCCGAATGATCAACTCTGCAATCAGTTGTTAGAATCCATAGGTGTTCAAATCGTTCATTTGAAGAAATTGAAACCCTTCTTATTGGATGATCATGATACTTCCCAAAGACCGAAATTCTTGATCAATGGAGGAACAATATTACCATTTTTTTTCAAAAAGATACCAAAGCGGATGATTGACTCATTCCATACTAGAAAGAATCGCAGGAAATCCTTTGATAACACGGATTCCTATTTCTCAATGAGATCCCACGATCGAGACAATTGGCTGAATCCCGTGAAACCATTTCATAGAAGTTCATTGATATCTTCTTTTTATAAAGCAAATCGACTTCGATTCTTGAATGATCCACATCACTTCTGGTTCTATTGTAACAAAGGATTCCCTTTTGATGTGGAAAAGACCCGTATCAATAATTATGATCTTACATATGGACAATTCCTCAATATCTTGTCCATTCGCAACAAAATCTTTTCTTTGTGCGTCGGTAAAAAAAAATATCTTTTTTTGGAGAGAGAGACTATTTCACCAATGGAGTCACAGGTATCTGACATCTTCATACCTAATGATTTCCCACAAAGTGGTGATGAAACGTATAACTTGTACAAATTGTACAAATCTTTATTACAATTACATTTTAAAATTCGATCCGATCCATTCGTTCGTAGAGCTATTTACTCGATCGCAGACATTTCTGCAACACCTCTAACAGAGGAACAAATAGTCAATTTGGAAAGAACTTCTTGTCAGCCTCTTTCAGATATGAATCTATCTGATTCAGAAGGGAATAACTTGCATCAGTATCTCAGTTTCAATTCAAACATGGGTTTGATTCACACTCCATGTTCTGAGAAGTATTTACCATCCGGAAAGAGGAAAAAACGGAGTCTTTGTCTAAAGAAATGCGTTGAGAAAGGGCAGATGTATAGAACCTTTCAACGAGATAGTGCTTTTTCAAATCTCTCAAAATGGAATCTGTTCCAAACATATATGCCATGGTTCCTTACTTCGACAGGGTGCAAATATCTCAATTTCACCCTTTTAGATACTCTTTCAGACCCATTGCCGATACTAAGTAGCAGTCAAAAATTTGTATCCATTTTTCATGATATGATGCACGGATCAGATATATCACGGCCAATTCCTCAGAAGATTCTTCCACAATGGACTCTGATAAGTGAGATTTCGAGTCAATGTTTACAGAATCTTCTTCTGCCCGAAGAAATGATTCATCGAAATAATGAGTCACCCGTTCCATTGATATGGGCACATCTGAGATCAACAAATGCTCGGGAGTTCCTCTATTCAATCTTTTTCCTTCTTCTTGTTGCTGGATATCTCGTTCGTATACATCTTCTCTTTGTTTCCCGAGCCTCTAGTGAGTTACAGACAGAGTTAGAAAAGATCAAATCTTTGATGATTCCATCATACATGATGGAATTTCGAAAACTTCTGGATAGGTATCCTACATCTGAACTGAATTCTTTCTGGTTAAAGAATCTCTTTCTAGTTGTTCTGGAACAATTAGGAGATTCTCTGGAAGAAATACGGGGTTCTGCTTCTGGTGGCAACATGCTATTGGGTGGTGGTCCCGCTTATGGGGTCAAATCAATACGTTCTAAGAATAAATATTTGAAGATCAATCTCATCGATCTTGTAAGTATCATACCAAATCCCATCAATCGAATCATTTTTTCGAGAAATACGAGACATCTAAGTCGTACAAGTAAAGAGATCTATTCATTGATAAGAAAAATAAAAAACGTGAACGGTGATTGGATTGATGAGAAAATCGAATTCTGGGTCGCGAACAGTGATTCGATTGATGATGAAGAAAGAGAATTCTTGGTTCAGTTCTCCACCTTAACGACAGAAAAAGGGATTGATCAAATTCTATTGAGTCTGACTCATAGTGATCATTTATCAAAGAATGACTCTGGTTATCAAATGATTGAACAACCGGGATCAATTTCCTTACGATACTTAGTTGACATTCATCAAAAGGATCTAATGAATTATGAGTTCAATAGATCCTGTTTAGCAGAAAGACGGATATTCCTTGCTCATTATCAGACAATCACTTATTCACAAACCTCGTGTGGGGCTAATAGTTTTCATTCCCCATCTCCTCATGGAAAACCCTTTTCGCTCCGCTTAGCCCTATCCCCTTCTAGAGGTATTTTAGTGATAGGTTCTATAGGAACTGGACGATCCTGTTTGGTCAAATACCTAGCGACAAACTCCTATGTTCCTTTCATTACGGTATTTCCGAACAAGTTCCTGGACGACAAGCCTAAAGGTTATCTTATTGATGATATCGATATTGATGATAGTGACGATATTGATATTGATGATAGTGACGATATTGATGATAGTGACGATATTGATGATAGTGATGATGACCTTGATATTGATACGGAGCTGCTAACTATGACGAATGTGATAACTATGTATATGACGCCGAAAATAGACCGATTTGAGATCACCCTTCAATTCGAATTAGCAAAAGCAATGTCTCCTTGCATAATATGGATTCCAAACATTCATGATCTGCATGTGAATGAGTCGAATTACTTATCCCTCGGTCTATTAGAGAACTATCTCTCCAGTGAAAGATGTTCCACTGGAAAGATTCTTGTTATTGCTTCGACTCATATTCCCAAAAAAGTGGATCCCGCTCTAATAGCTCCGAATAAATTAAATACATGCATTAAGATACGAAGGCTTCTTCTTCCACAACAACGAAAGCACTTTTTCATTCTTTCATATACTAGGGGATTTCACTTGGAAAAGAAGATGTTCCATACTAATGGATTCGGGTCCATAACCATGGGTTCCAATGCACGAGATCTTGTAGCACTTATCAATGAGGCCCTATCAATTAGTATTACACAGAAGAAATCCATTATAGAAACTAATACAATTAGATCAGCTCTTCATAGAAAAACTTGGCATTTTCGATCCCAGATAAGATCGGTTCAGAATCATGGGATCCTTTTCTATCAGATAGGAAGGGCTGTTGCACAAAATGTACTTCTAAGTAATTGCCCCATAGATCCTATATCTATCTATATGAAGAAGAAATCATGTAAGGGAGGGGATTCTTATTTGTACAAATGGTACTTCGAACTTGGAACGAGCATGAAGAAATTAACGATACTTCTTTATCTTTTGAGTTGTTCTGCCGGATCGGTCGCTCAAGATCTTTGGTCTTCATCC